AAAAAAAATCTAGAAGGATCCTGGATAAACAAGATTCATGGTATACTTATGAAGATTAATTATCAAAAATTTGAGCAAACAATAGAAAAATTTAATAGAGAATCTTTGTCAATAGAGAAAAAACTTTCTTTTTTTTCAGAACCCCAAGAAGAAAAAATTCATTCAAAAGAAGAAATAAAAATTTTCAAATTTTTATTTGATATCGTTATAACTGATAGCAACGACCAAACTCTTATAAAAAATTTTATGGATTTCCACGAAATAAATAAAAAAGTTCCTCGATGGTCATACAAATTAATAAGTGAGTTGGAAGAATTGGAAGGCGAAAACGACGAAAATGTAACAATGGAGCCTGGAATTCGTTCAAGAAAAGCAAAACGTGTAGTGGTTTTTACTGATAAAGAGCCCCATAACGAGGTTTATACGAATCTCAAAGATAATCAAAATTCTGATCAAAACGATGAAATGGCTTTGATCCGTTATTCACAACAATCTGATTTTCGTCGAGAGATAATTAAAGGATCCATGCGTTCCCAAAGGCGTAAAACTTTTATTTGGGAATTTTTTCAAGCAAAAGTACATTCTCCCCTTTTTTTTGATAGAATAGATAAACTTTATTATTTTTCGTTTGATATATGGGGGCTAAAAAAAAAAATTCTTCGCAATTTCATGTGGAAAAAAAAAAAAAAAAAAAAAATTGATAAAAAAGACGAAGAACAATCAAAAATAGAAGAAAACATACGGATAGAAATTGCAGAAACTTGGGATAGCTTCCTATTTGCTCAAATAATAAGAGGTTATCTCTTAGTAACTCAATCTATTCTTAGAAAATATATTATATTACCTTTATTGATAATAATTAAAAATAGCGCCCGTATGTTATTATTTCAATTTCCCGAGTGGTCTGAGGATTTAAAGGATTGGAAACGTGAAATGCATGTTAAATGCACTTATAATGGGGTTCAACTATCCGAAACCGAATTTCCAAAAAACTGGTTAACGGATGGTATTCAGATAAAAATCCTATTTCCTTTTTATCTTAAACCTTGGCATAAATCTAAATTTCAATCATCTCAGAAGGCTCGACTAAAAAAAACAAAAGACAAAAGAGAACAAAATGATTTTTGTTTTTTAACAGTTTGGGGAATGGAAACCGAACTACCGTTTGGTTCTGCCCAAAAAAAGCCTTCTTTTTTTGAACCTATTTCTAAAGAATTAACAAAAAGAATCAAAAAATTGAAAACTAAGTCTTTTCTGGTTTTAAGGATTTTCAAAGAAAGAGCAACAATTTTCCTAAAAGTAGCAAAAGAAATAAAAAACGGGATTCTCAAAAACTTTATTTTTATAAAAGGAAAAATAAAAGACCTTTCAAAACGAAATATAATTCCATTATTTGGCCCGAGAGAAATATATGAATTAAATGAAACTAAAAAAGATTCAACAATGAGTAATCAGATGATTCATGAACTATCTGTTGAAAATAAATCCATGGAGTGGACAAATTCTTCACTCAGCGAAAACAAAATAAAAAATTTGATTGATAGAATAAAGACAATAAGAAATCAAACAGAAGAAATTTCAAACGAAAAACAAAACCTAACTAATAGTTGTAACAAACTGCGTTATGATTCTAAAATAATTGGGTTATCAAAAAAAAATTGGCAGACATTAAAAAGAAAAAATACCCGATTAATTCGTAAATCTGTATTTTTTTTGAAATTTTGCATTGAACAACTGTCTATAGCAATTTTTATAGGTATCATTAATATTCCAAAAATTATTACACAACTTTTTTTTGAATCAACAAAAAAAATTCTTGATAAATATATTTACAAGACTGAAGAAAATGGAGAAAAAAAAAAAAAAAATACCATTTATTTTATTTCGACTATAAAAAATTTAATATCCAATAAAAAAAAAAGGAGTTATGACCTATGCTCTTTATCACAAGCATATGTATTTTATAAATTATCACAAATTAAAGTTAGGAACTTTTATAAATTAAAGGCTGTTCTTGAATATAACATATGCATAACATCCTTTTTTGTTAAGAATAAAATAAAGGAGTTTTTTCAAGAACAAGGAATCTTTCATTATGAATTAAAAGATCAAATCTTTTTAAATTCCGAAGTAAATCAATGGAAAAACTGGTTACGAAGTAATTTTCACTACAATTTACCTAAGATTACATGGGCTAGATTAGGAACCAAAAAATGGAAAAAGAAAATAAACCAAGATTCTCCAGTTCTAAATCCAAGTTTAACCAAAGAGGATTCATATGAAAAAAAGAAATTGGATAATTACAAAAAACAAAGTTTTTTTGAGGCCGATTCATTATTAAATCCAAAACATAATTTAAAACAAGATTCTATATATAATCTTTTTTGCTACAAATCCATTAATTCTAAAGAAAATTTTTTTGACATGTCTATAGGCATTGCTCTAGATAATTGTTTAGTCTCTTGTTTTCTAGAAAAATATAATATTCGGGGTATAGGGGAAATTCGGCATAGAAAATATTTTGATTGGAGAATTTTAAACTTTTGGGTTACAAAAAAAGCAAATATTGAACCTTGGGTTGATACCAAGAGTAAAAAAAAATATATTAATACTAAAGTGCAGAATTATCAAAGAATTGATAAAATAACTAAGACGGGTCTTGCCACTCAAAAAAGTTTATTTTTTGATTGGATGGGAATGAATGAAGAAATACTAAATCGTCGTATAACAAATTTTGAATTTTTTTTCTTTCCAGAATTTTTCTTATTTTCTAGTACATATAAAATGAAGCCGTGGATCATACCAATAAAATTACTTCTTTTAAATTTTAATGAAAACATAAATGTTAATAAAAAGATCACTCGAAAGAAAAAAGGTTTTATACCATCAAATGAAAAAAAATCCCTTAGATTTTATAATCTAAATTATAAAGAAGAAAAAGAATCGGCCGGTCAAGTAGAGCTTGAATCAGATAAAAAAAAAAAAAAAAATCCCGAATCAGCTCTATCAAACCAAGAAAAAAATATTGAAAAAAATTATGAAGAATCCACGATAAAAAAACGTAAAAATAAAAAACAATACAAAAGCAATACAGAAGCGGAGCTTGATTTATTTCTCACAAGATATTCACGTTTTCAATTGCGATGGAATTGTTTTTTTAATCAAAAAATTCTCAATAATGTAAAAGTATACTGTCTCTTGGTTAGACTAAAAAATCCAAACGAAATCGCGATATCTTCGATTGAAAGAGGAGAGATGAACCTAGACATTCTAATGATTGAGAAGAATTTAACTTTTGCAAAATTAATGAAAAAAGGAATATTGATTATTGAACCTGTCCGTTTGTCTGTACAAAACGATGGACAACTTATTATATATAGAACAATAGGTATTTCGTTGGTTCATAAAAATAAACACAAAATAAGTAAAAGATACAAAAAAAAAAGCTATATTGATAAAAAAAACATTGAAAAATCCATTACAAAATATCAAAACAAAACTGTAAATAGAAAAAAAAACAATTATGATTTCTTTGTCCCTGAAATTATTCTATCCCCTAAACGACGTAGAGAGTTTAGAATTCTAATTTGTTTCAACTTAAAAAAAAAAAATGCGAGGGATATAAATTCAAGATTTAATAAGAATATTCAAAACTTGACCACAGTTTTGTATAAAAAGAAAGATCTTGCTAAGGATAAAAAAAACCTAATTAAATTAAAATCCTTTCTTTGGCCCAATTTTCGATTAGAAGATTTAGCGTGTATGAATCGCTATTGGTTTAATACTACTAACGGAAATAATTTCAGTATGATAAGAATACACATGTATACGCGATTTCCAATTCATTAATGATAGATCCTTTTTACTATATATAATATATTAAGTTACGGTATATGAAAACAACTGTATGAAATATGAAGGATTGTTTTAAATTCAATCTTTATACATGATATTAATTTAATCAATGACATAGATACCAATCAGAGCGGATCCATAAATAAATTAACAGAATCCTACTTTTTTAGATCTCAATTTATATATATTTTTTTTTTATGAAGAATTAAGAAGTTGATAATTAAATTCAGATCCTTGTACAAAAAAACTAACATTATTATTACTGATCAGTAAAATTCATATCTTTCAATTCATATTAAAAAGGGAAGGATTTATTTTTATGATAAAAAATGCATTCATTTCATTTCAAGAACAAAAAGAAGAAAGCAGGGGATCTGTTGAATTTCAAGTATTCAGTTTTACTAATAAGATACGAAGACTTACTTCACATTTAGAATTGCACAGAAAAGATTATTTATCTCAGAGGGGTCTACGAAAAATTCTGGGAAAACGTCAACGACTGCTGGCTTATTTGTCAAAAAAAAATAGAGTACGTTATAAAGAATTAATTAATCAGTTGAATATTCGGGAATTAAAAACTCGTTAAATTCAAAAAGTGTGAATTAGTTAATTTTTTAGATCTTGAATTTTTTGATAAACTTCTTTTTCAGCAATCTAATTCATGCCAGAACGAATCAAGGAAAAACTTATGAAGAGACCAGTTACAGGAAAAGATCTTATGATAGTCAATATGGGACCTCACCACCCATCCATGCATGGGGTTCTTCGATTAATTGTTACTCTAGATGGTGAGGATGTTGTTGACTGTGAACCCATATTGGGTTATTTACACAGAGGAATGGAAAAAATTGCAGAAAACCGAGCAATTATACAATATTTACCTTATGTAACGCGATGGGATTATTTAGCTACTATGTTTACAGAAGCAATAACAGTAAATGGACCAGAACAATTGGGAAATATTCAAGTTCCTAAAAGGGCCAGCTATATCAGAGTAATTATGCTAGAATTGAGTCGTATAGCTTCTCATCTGTTATGGCTCGGTCCTTTTATGGCAGATATTGGTGCACAGACTCCTTTTTTCTATATTTTTAGAGAACGAGAATTTGTATATGATCTATTCGAAGCTGCCACCGGTATGAGAATGATGCATAATTTTTTTCGTATTGGAGGAATAGCGGCTGATTTACCTTATGGTTGGATAGATAAATGCTTGGATTTTTGTGATTATTTTTTAACAGAAGTTGTTGAATATCAAAAACTGATTACACGAAATCCTATTTTTTTAGAACGGGTTGAAGGAGTTGGGATTATTGGTGGGGAAGAAGCAATAAATTGGGGTTTATCCGGACCAATGCTACGCGCATCCGGAATACCATGGGATCTTCGTAAAGTTGATCGTTATGAGTCTTACGATGAATTTGAATGGGAAATTCAGTGGCAAAAACAAGGAGATTCATTAGCTCGGTATTTAGTACGACTTAACGAAATGACAGAATCCATAAAAATGATTCAACAGGCTCTGGAAGGACTTCCGGGGGGTCCCTATGAAAATTTAGAAAGCAGAGGCTTTGATAGAAAAAGGAATCCAGAATGGAATGATTTTGAATATCGATTCATTAGTAAAAAGCCTGCTCCTACTTTTGAATTATCGAAACAAGAACTTTATGTAAGAGTTGAAGCCCCAAAAGGGGAATTAGGAATTTTTCTCATAGGAGATCAAACTGGTTTTCCTTGGAGATGGAAAATCCGACCACCGGGTTTTATAAATTTGCAAATTCTTCCTGAACTAGTTAAAAGAATGAAATTGGCTGATATTATGACGATACTCGGTAGCATAGATATAATTATGGGAGAAGTTGATCGTTAAAATGATAATTTATGCAACAGCAGTCCAAACTATAAATTCTTTTGTTAGATTGGAATCTTTAAAAGAGGTCTATGGACTCATATGGATATTTGTCCCGATATTTTCTCTTGTATTGGGAATCATAACAGGTGTACTAGTAATTGTGTGGTTAGAAAGAGAAATATCTGCAGGGATACAACAACGTATTGGACCTGAATACGCCGGCCCGTTGGGAATTCTTCAAGCTCTAGCCGACGGGACAAAACTACTTTTCAAAGAAAATCTTCGTCCATCTAGAGGAAATCCTCCTTTATTTAGTATTGGACCATCTATAGCAGTTATCTCAATTTTACTAAGTTATTCAGTAATTCCCTTTAGCAATCACCTTGTTTTAGCGGATCTCAATATCGGTATTTTTTTATGGATTGCGATTTCAAGTATTGCTCCTATTGGACTTCTTATGTCAGGATATGGATCAAATAATAAATATTCTTTTTTAGGTGGTCTGCGAGCTGCTGCCCAATCGATTAGTTATGAAATACCATTAACTCTATGTGTTTTATCAATATCTCTACGTGTGATTCGTTGAAACATAAACGTTTATTTTTACTATTCCGTTTCTTCTAGACGAATAACGGAATATATAAATATAGTTATCTTTCGGGTTAATCTTAATAAAAGGAATTTGATAGTTATATATGAGTGAAAAAAACTGCTCAGAAATTAGCAGTAAAAAGAAAAATTGAGTCTCATTTCCTATGTACACAGGTTAAACGGAAATAAACATAAGCGTAAGAATCACTTTACCCCAAGGTTGGTTGATTAGTCATCCTGGCTTGAAGCGGGTTAAAAATATTTAACCGTATAACGTTTTTACTATCAGTTATATAGATTAACATACATTTATTACAAAGTGAGCGGCAATTAGGTAAAAGGGAGTGGATGGTTAGAAACACCAAAATACACAAAGAATTTGTAATAGAGATTAACCAAATTGAAAAGGATATTTATGCATAACATAAGATAAAAAAAAGAAGGTTAATTGGGGCTTAAAATTAGTAGAAATGATCAGACAGTACTCCCCAAGATTCCGATTCAGAGTATGCTCCTATCCACCTATAAATGTAATGACTATCAGAAACGAAATAATCCTTTATTTTTTATAAGTCCACCGACTTTTTTCTAAAAAAGAAAGAAGAATAGGAACGAAACAAGGATCTTTTTTTTTCATATATTTCGAAAATAAAATATAATTTCTGTCATGAATAATAAACTAATAGGATATCTAATTCTTTTTCGTAATCGAAAATCACGATGGGCTTAAATACCTTTTTTTATTTTTACAAGGAGTATTTTATTAAAGGATTAAGTTATTACTCAACAAATAGAAATTCCAATTTGTAAAGGATGAGATGAATTCCGACGCGCTTTTTTTATTCTTAGAATTTGAGCAGACAGAATTCCATTGGTATAATTCGGGATCCCAGATATATTTATATTGAATCCATTTTAGAACACATCATATCCATCTAAATAATACTAATCTGGTCCTTAGATTTATTTATGGCCCCCGAGGAGCCGTATGAGGCGAAGACCTCATGTACGGTTTTGTAATAGCGGTGAAAATAGTAATGTTATCACCGACTAGGATTATCTAACAGTTTAAGTACAGTTGATATAGTTGAGGCACAATCAAAATATGGTTTTTGGGGATGGAATTTGTGGCGTCAACCTATAGGTTTTATCATTTTTCTAATTTCTTCCCTAGCAGAATGCGAGAGGTTACCGTTTGATTTACCAGAAGCGGAAGAAGAATTAATAGCAGGTTATCAAACTGAATATTCAGGTATCAAATTTGGTTTATTTTACGTTGCTTCTTATCTAAATCTATTAATTTCCTCATTATTTGTAACAGTTCTATACTTAGGCGGTTGGAATATTTCTATTCCGTATATATCTATTCTGGAGCTATTTCAAAGGGATCAAATTTTTGGAACAACAATTGGTATCTTTATTACATTAGCTAAAACTTTTTTGTTCTTGTTTATTTCTATCGCAACAAGATGGACTTTACCTAGGCTAAGAATGGATCAACTATTAAATCTTGGATGGAAATTTCTTTTACCTATTTCCCTTGGTAATCTATTATTAACAACTTCTTTCCAACTCTTTTCACTATAAATTGAAAATGAATCCAACACATTCATTATTTGTTTTAAACAAGAGAAAGAAACAAAGATCAAATTATTCATAGATAATTCCAATATGCTTCCTATGATAACCGGGTTCATGAATTATGGTCAACAAACCCTACGAGCTGCAAGGTATATTGGTCAAGGTTTCATGATTACCTTATCCCACACAAATCGTTTACCTGTAACTATTCAATATCCCTATGAAAAATTAATAACATCGGAACGTTTCCGTGGTCGAATCCATTTTGAATTTGATAAATGCATTGCTTGTGAAGTATGTGTTCGAGTATGTCCTATAGATCTGCCTGTTGTTGATTGGAAATTGGAAACTAATATTCGAAAAAAACGATTGCTTAATTACAGTATTGATTTTGGAATTTGTATATTTTGTGGTAATTGTGTTGAGTATTGTCCAACAAATTGTTTGTCAATGACTGAAGAATATGAATTTTCAACTTATGATCGTCACGAATTGAATTATAATCAAATAGCTTTGGGTCGTTTACCAATGTCAGTAATTGATGATTACACTATTCGAACAATTTTGAATTCACCTCAAAGAATAAATGGGTAAACCCATAAATTTGATTAAAAAAAGAATTGAAAATTTTTGAATTATATAAAGAATTTAATTAAAAATTTATATTTATATAATAATATTAAGTATTAAGACTTATTCTTTTAATATAATCTATTCGTAATTACTTTCTTGAAATAGATAGGTTGAAAATACACGTTAGAATAAAAAAGAGAAACTGTCTAATAATTGTATCTACATCAATTCATATCCATTAGATTCTAATTTCACTCTATTAGAAACATATTAAAAAAAAATTTCCCGGTTAAATTAATAAGGTCATGAAAAGGATTTCGATTTTTTTCTTATTTTAATAATATAATGGATTTGCCTGGACCAATACATGATTTTCTTTTAGTTTTTCTGGGATCCGGTCTTCTAGTAGGAGGTCTGGGAGTGGTCTTACTTCCCAACCCAATATTTTCAGCTTTTTCCTTAGGATTTGTTCTTGTTTGTATATCTTTATTGTATATTCTATCAAATTCCCATTTTGTAGCTGCTGCACAACTCCTTATTTACGTGGGGGCCATAAATGTTTTAATCATATTTGCTGTGATGTTCATGAATGAGTCAGAATATTGCACAGATTCAAATCTGTGGACCGTTGGGAATGGGATTACTTCATTGGTTTGTACAACTATTCTTTTTTCATTAATGTCTACTATTCTCGATACGTCATGGTACGGGGTTATTTGGACTACAAGATTAAACCAGATTCTAGAGCAAGATTTAATAAGTAATAGTCAACAAATAGGAATTCATTTATCAACAGATTTTTTTCTTCCATTTGAACTCATTTCAATAATTCTTTTAGTTGCTTTGATAGGTGCAATTTCTGTGGCTCGTCAATAAAAAACGTTTGAATTAGTAAAGACCAAAGAAAACTTTGTGTATGTTATGATATTTTTTCCGTTCATTCAATTAAATTGGATTGAATATTACTTCATATTTTAAATATGAATTTTTATATTTGATATATATTATATATTTGAAAATTTTTTTACCTAATATAGTTTTTATTCGTACTTTTTTGTTATATTCTAGTTGATTGAATCCGGTGAATTTTTTTTTCATATTTAAATGAATCCAAATTGATAAGGAGTTGCTGAATGATACTCGAACATGTACTTGTTTTGAGTGCCTATTTATTTTTGATTGGTCTTTATGGATTGATCACGAGTCGAAATATGGTTAGGGCTCTTATGTGTCTTGAACTTATACTGAATGCAGTTAATATGAATTTCGTAACATTTTCTGATTTTTTTGATAATTCCCAACTAAAAGGGGATATTTTCTGCATTTTTGTTATAGCAATTGCAGCCGCTGAAGCCGCTATTGGATTAGCTATAGTCTCGTCAATTTATCGTAACAGAAAATCAACTCGCATCAATCAATCGACCTTATTAAATAAGTAGCATAAAAAAAATTATAGATTGAAATTTGCATATATAATAGGTTCTGACCTACTAGATTATATTTGTGAAAATCTCAGAAATCCAAGTATTTTAGCCCTATTTTTTATCAATTGAGCCAGAATTCATTAAATAAATTCTATTAAAGGAAATCATTGCTTCATCTAGTATTTTAATATATCATTCAGTTAGAAGTTTACTAGATTGAAAATTTATGACATTCAAAAAACTATTGATACTATGTCACATTCAGTAAAAATTTATGATACCTGTATAGGATGTACTCAATGTGTCCGAGCATGCCCTACAGACGTATTAGAAATGATACCTTGGGATGGATGTAAAGCTAAGCAAATAGCTTCCGCTCCAAGAACCGAGGACTGTGTCGGTTGTAAGAGATGTGAATCCGCCTGTCCAACGGATTTTTTGAGCGTTCGGGTTTATTTATGGCATGAAACAACCCGAAGTATGGGTCTAGCTTATTGATACGTTACCGAAAACCTCATTTGAATAAATTTTGAATACATTTTATTTTTTTATTGACAAGTACTCGTACTCAAAAAAAAAATTATATATATATTTTTTTATTTATATATTTTTTTTTGAGTACGCGTTCTTTGGACCTGGTGTATCTTGTCTTTACCACGAATGATTTTCCTTGGTTAACAATAATTGTTGTTTTTCCAATATCTGCCGGTTCGTTAATGTTATTTCTCCCGCATAGGGGAAATAAAGTCAATAAATGGTATACTATATGCATTTGTATTTTAGAACTTCTTCTAACGACCTATGCTTTTTGTTATAATTTTAAAATGGACGATCCATTAATTCAACTGTCCGAAGATTATAAATGGATCAATTTTTTAGGTTTTTACTGGAGAATGGGAATAGATGGACTTTCTATAGGAACGATTTTATTGACGGGATTTATTACTACTTTAGCCACTTTAGCGGCTTTTCCAGTTACTCGGGATTCCCGATTATTCCATTTCCTGATGTTAGCAATGTACAGCGGTCAAATAGGATCATTTTCTTCTCGGGATCTTCTCCTTTTTTTCATCATGTGGGAATTAGAATTAATTCCCGTTTATCTACTTTTATCCATGTGGGGTGGAAAGAAACGTCTGTATTCAGCTACAAAATTTATTTTATACACGGCAGGAAGTTCTATTTTTTTATTAATAGGAGTTTTAGGTATAAGTTTATATGGTTCGAACGAACCAACATTAAATTTAGAACTCTTAGCTAATCAATCCTATCCTGTTACACTCGAAATACTATTTTATATTGGATTTCTTATTGCTTTTGCCGTCAAATCACCGATTATACCTTTACATACTTGGTTACCTGACACCCACGGCGAGGCGCATTATAGTACCTGTATGCTTCTCGCTGGAATCTTATTAAAAATGGGAGCATATGGGTTGGTTCGAATCAATATGGAATTATTACCTCACGCTCATTCTATGTTTTCTCCTTGGTTGATGATAGTCGGTACAATCCAAATAATTTATGCAGCTTCAACATCTCCCGGTCAACGTAATTTAAAAAAGAGAATAGCCTATTCTTCTGTATCTCATATGGGTTTTATAATTATAGGTATTAGTTCTATAACGGATCCTGGACTTAATGGAGCTATTTTACAAATAATCTCCCATGGATTTATTGGCGCTGCTCTTTTTTTCTTGGCAGGAGCGAGTTATGATAGAATTCGGCTTGTTTATCTTGATGAAATGGGTGGAATGGCTATCTCGAGTCCAAAAATATTTACAATGTTTACTATCTTATCGATGGCTTCCCTTGCATTGCCAGGCATGAGTGGTTTTGTTGCAGAATTAATTGTTTTTTTTGGAATAATTACCAGCCAAAAATATTTATTAATTTCAAAAATTTTCATTATTTTTGTAATGGCAATTGGAATGATATTAACTCCTATATATTTATTATCTATGTCACGCCAAATGTTCTATGGATACAAGTTAATTAATGTCAAAAACTTTTCTTTTTTTGATTCTGGACCCCGAGAGTTATTTCTTTCAATCTCCATTCTTCTACCCATAATTGGTATTGGGATTTATCCTGATTTTGTGCTCTCATTAGCAAGTGACAAGGTCGAATCCATTTTATCTAATTACTTTTATGGATAGTTTTCAGGAGATAAAAAAAAGCATTAAATTGAATTGTAATCAGAAGTTTTTGATCTTTGTATTGTGAGAACCTTTTGAATCATTGTACTACTTGATTCAAAAGGTTCTTGATGATTTACTACTAAAAACTAAATTTTATTTCTTATACTTACTTATACTTATACTTATATGAAGTTAGATATAGATGCTATTCTTTATTTATTTGAATTTGTATTCTTTTTTTTTTTACTGTTTTATTTATATTTAATTCGATGTAAAAGAACCATAACTATGTAAACCTATTCCTAAAAGATTGACGCCAAAATAGCATATCCAAATTAAAAGAAAACCTATCGAAGCCACAATTGCAGAATTTAGACCCCTACCATTCCTATTTTTTTTTATATGTAAATAAATTGCGAATATGATCCAAGTAATAAATGCCCAAGTTTCTTTTGGATCCCAGTTCCAATATGAACCCCATGTCTCATTAGCCCATACAGCTCCTGAAAGAATGCCGACGGTTAACAAGATAAATCCAAGACTAATAATACGAAAACTCCAATAATCTAATTGTTCAATCAATTGATACCTATAATAATTTCTAGAAAAACTAAAATTAATATTTTGTTGTAGTAAAATAGAATTTCTTTCATTTATGTAGTAAAATACATCAAAAGAAAATAATTCATTTAATAAAAAAAATTTTTTTTTATTCTTTTTTAAAAAAGTAGGTCCGACTTTGCGAAATGTAATCACTAGAAGAGCCATTGATAATAATGATCCGCATAACAGAGCACCATAGCCTAATATCATCATACTTACGTGCATCATTAACCACTGGGACTGGAGAGCTGGTACTAATATTGCAGACTGAGGCATTTTGTTTAAAAGACCTGAAGTAGCAAAACCCTGAATAAAAATAGCACTTGGCGCAGTTATTGCGTTTAAGTGATTTTTTTTTTTTTTTTTTAAATAGGAAACCATATGAATAATTGAAAAAGTCCATGAAAGAAAAATTAATGATTCATATAAATTACTTAATGGAAAATGTCCTGAATAAATCCAACGAGTTAATAATAATCCTGTTATACCAAAAAACGTAATTACGATTCCTTTATCTGATGAATCAAAAAATCCTATGATTTCATCTAAATTAATTAATAAAGTTAAAAAATAAATTGTCAGTACAATTGAAACGACTGAAAAAGATATATGAGTTAATATGTGCTCTAAAATTGAAAAAATCATAAAAAATTTGTTAAAAATTAATACTAGGTTTTACCCGATTTTAGAAAAAAAGTCGGGTATTTTTTTGATTATAAAACTTATAATATCTCTTTTATAAGATCTTATGCCGCTACTCGGACTCGAACCGAGATGCTCTAGCACTGCTTCCTAAGAGCAGCGTGTCTACCAATTTCACCATAGCGGCAACTTGTTCAAAACAATACTAACAAGTTTTTATTCAATCGTCGAGATGAAAATTTAGCCAATTGACCGGAATTTACAATTGATTTAATGAATAAAAACTTGTTAAATTAGGTCTTGTGGGTTTTAATTCAATTAAGATCTTTTTTTTATCTGAGTTATTTAAAATTATTTAAATTCACTTTTTGTCCTTTATATTTTTTTCTAGAATACAATGAAAAATTTAACTAAATTCAAGTAATTGGGACTTCAACCCAACGACAAAACCCTAAATGCTCTTTATCATTTTTTTTTCACTTAAATTAATTAATTTAAAGAACCTTTTTATTTTGCTTAAAGATCTTTGATTTACTCATAATGAGTAAATCAAAGATCTTTATTGATAAGGTAGTGATGGGGAAAATAAGAATCCCCCCCCCCCCCTTTTTTTTTATCCTCTTTTGGTTCACATTTTTTTTATGTATTCTAAAAAATTTGTTTTTAAGTTAGGCTAATTCTAATTATTTTAGTGTTTTTTATTTATTTTGTTGTACAAAATAACTTTTTGAATTACCTGTAGAAAGTGATTTCCCCAACGAAAAAGCTTTCAACGATGTCCAATATCCCTTCCTTTTCCAAATTTTTTTACGAATACGCTTTTTCGAGATAGAAGTACGTTTTTTTGGAACTGCCATTCAAAAATGAAAAAAGTTTTTCAGTGGTATAATTGGATGTCAAAGACATTTTTTATTCTATTCTTTCGTACTCCATATCGATATCGAGTTTTTTTTTCTTTCAAATTTTATTATTATTATATATTATTTTCAAAACAAAACAGACATTCCAAAGTTTAAAACTCAACTGTTTTTTACTTTTTTTTTATTAAATTTTTGTTATTTAACGTTTGAAATCCGTATGAGAGTGCTCATTTAATTAATCTAGATTAGATTATCAAAAAATTATGAGATTTCTTCACATCATATGTAAAAAAAATATCGATTATAAAAATATTTTTTGCAAATAAAAAAAGCTCACTTAGTGTACTGGAAGACATTCACTAAATTCCATAAGTCAAATTTCTTCCTTAATTATTTTAAATAATAAAAAAAACTTTGTTTTAGGTAAAGTTTTTTTAGTATATAATTAATATTAAGTTTCAGTATTTTTTTTGCGTGTAAATCTTTGTTCTACTCTTAATATATGTATATAAATTATTAGAATACGGAATTATAATTAACTTTTTCTGTATCTGCATAAAATCACAATTTTCACAATTTTATTTATTTTATTTAGTAGTAATAAAAAAAAAACACACAAATAATTTTTTTTTACAGTAACTTAGTAATATTATTTAATCACTTTTATTTTTTTTTATTTGAATATATATATTCCTTTTGAAAGATTTCTGAAGGATTATACTAATTCCAAAAATTTATAGTTAGGTTTCAAATCTCGTGCTTTTATATTGGCCCCTTTGAAAAAAATATATATATACAAACCAGTAAATAAGAAATAAAAAATTTAAGAATAAAATAAAAAGGATTTTTTATTTTATGGAACATACATATCAATATTC